TTTTATTCTCAATCATAAAAACTTCTAGGAAACATTACATAGAGACAATTTGGATAAATAAGATTCATGGAATCCTTCTTACTACCAATTACACAGAATTTGACCGGAAAGTCAATCTATTTGATCGAAAATCATTATCAACAGAAATTAGTTATTTCTTGAACATAATTAGTAAGTTTGCAGGAAAATCAACATCAAATTTCAATTTGAAAGGACTTTATTCATTTACGGAAAACAAAGAAGTAAGAATTGATTCAGAAGATCGAATAAAAAATTTAAATTTTTTATTCGATGCAATTATAACTGATCCTAGGGATAAAACAATTAGAGAAAAATCTATTGGAATAAACGAAATCAGTAAAAAAGTTCCTCAATGGTCATACAAATTAATCGACGAGTTAGAACAACAGGAAGTAGAAACTGAGGAAAATGGGGCAGCAAATCATCAAATTCGTTCAAGAAAAGCCAAACGTGTCGTGGTTTTTACTGATATTCCGCAGAATACGGATCCTTCTACTAATAACAAAGAGACTAATAATACCGATCAAGCTGAAGAGTTGGCTTTGATACGTTATTCACAACAATCGGATTTTCGTCGAAATATAATAAAGGGCTCTGTGCGAGCTCAAAGGCGTAAAATGGTTATTTGGGAACTGTTTCAAGCAAATGTGCATTCCCCTCTTTTTTTGGATAGACTAAACAAACCTCCCTTTTTTTCTTTTGATATTCCCGAGATGATGAAAATCATTTTTTTTAATTGTATTTGGAAAAAGAAGGAATTAATAATTTCGGATTATACAAAGGAAAAGACAAAAAAAAGTGAGAAAAAAGAGGAGCACAAAAACGAAAAATACAAAAGAGAGGAAAAAATTCGTATACAAATAGCAGAAGCTTGGGATAGCTTTTTCTTTGCTCAAATAATAAGAGGTTCTTTATTAGTAATCCAATCAATTTTTAGAAAATATATTATATTACCTTCATTAATAATAGCTAAAAATATTGTTCGTATATTATTATTTCAATTTCCCGAATTGTCCGAGGATTTAAAGGATTTGAATAAAGAAATCCATGTTAAATGCACCTATAATGGCGTTCAATTATCAGAAAAAGAATTTCCTAAAAACTGGTTAACAGACGGTATTCAGATAAAGATACTATTTCCTTTTCGTCTGAAACCTTGGCACAGATCTAAGTTACGATCCCCTCAGAAAGATCCAATTAAAAAGAAAGGGAAAGGACAAAAAAATGATTTTTGTTTTTTAACAGTTTTGGGAATGGAAGCTGACCTGCCTTTTGGTTCTCCCCGAAAACAACTTTCATTTTTTGAACCCATTTTTAAAGAAGTCGAAAAAAAAAAATTAAAATTAAAAAAAAAATGTTTTTTAGTTCTAAGAGTTTTAAAAGAAAGAACAAAATTTTTTATAAATGTATCAAAAGAAACAAAAAAACGGGTCATCAAAAGCATTCTATTTCTAAAAAAAATAATAAAAGAACTTTTAAAAAGAAACCAAATTCTATTATTTCTATTATTTGGATTGAAAAAAATAGAAATATATGAATTGAGTGAAACTAAAAAAGAAACAAATTCGATAATACATAATAAAATTATTCCCGAATCGTCTATTGAAATTCGATCTATGGATTGGGCAACTTACTCATTGACAGAAAAAAAAATTAAAAATATAACTAATAGAACAAATACAATCATAAATCAAATAGAAAAAATGAAAAAAGACAAGAAAAGAGGGTTTATAACTCGAGAGATAAATATTAACCCTAACAAAATAAGTTATGAAGATAAAAGATTAGAATCACCAAAAAATATTTGGCGGATATTAAAAAGAAAAAATATTCGATTACTTCGTAAATCCCATTATTTTTTAAAATTTTTTATTGAAAAGATATACATAGATATCTTTCTGTGTATCATTAATATCCCTAGAATCAATGCCCAGCTTTTTATTGAATTAACAAAAAAAATTATTAATAAATACATTTACAATAATGAAGCAAATCGAGAAAGAATTGATAAAACAAATCAAAGTATAATTAACTTTATTTCAACTATAAAAAGGTCACTTTGTATTAATAAGAATTCACATATTTTTTTGGACTTATCTTACTTGTCACAAGCATATGTATTCTACAAATTATCACAAACCCAAGTCAGTAACTTATATAAGTTAAGATATGTCTTTAAATATTACAGAACATCTTTTTTTATTAAGAATGAAATAAAAGAGTATTTTGTTGGAACGCAAGAAATGTTTGATTCCGAATTAAGACAACATAAGAACCTTCGAAATTCTGTAATTAATGAATGGAAAAACTGGCTAAAGGATCATTATCAATATGATTTATCTCAGATTAGATGGTCGAGATTAGTACCGCAAAAATGGCGAAATAGAGTCAATCAATATCAATGCCGTATGACTAAAAATAAAGATTTAAACAAATGTGATTCATATGAAAAAAACCGATTAATTGATTACGAAAAACAAAATAATTTTGAAATAGATTTCTTACTAAATAAAAAAGAAAATTTTAAAAAACAATATAGATATGATCTTTTTTCGTATAAATCGATTAATTATGAGGATAAGAAAGACTCATATATCTATGGAGTGCCATTACAAGTAAATAATAACCAAGAGATTTCTTATACTTACAATACGCCTAAACGCAAACCATTTGATATGATGGAAGGTATCCTTATCAATAATTATCTAGTAGAAGATGATAGTATAGATATAGAAAAAAATATGGATCGAAAATATTTTGATTGGAAAATTCTCAATTTTTGTCTTAGAAAGAAGACCGATATTAAGGCCCGGGTCGATATTGATACTGTCACCAACAGAAATAAAAATACTAAGACTAAGATTAATAATTATCAAATAATCGATAAAATTGATAAGAAAGGTCTTTTTTATTTCACGATTCATCAAGATCAAAAAATTAACCCATTCAATCAAAAAAAACCTCTTGTGGATTGGATGGGAATGAATGAAGAAATACTAAGTCGTCCCATATCGAATCTAGAACTTTGGTTTTTCCCAGAATTTGTGATACTTTATAATACATATAAGATTAAATCGTGGGTCATACCAATCAAATTACTTATTTTCAATTTTAATGTAAATAAAAATGTTAATAAACATATTAATAAACATAAAAGTATCACTGGAAAGAAAAAAAGAGATATTTTTATATTATCGAATGAAAAAAAAACTTTTGAATTAGAAAATCGAAATCAAGGAGAAAAAAAATTAGCGGACCAAGCAGATCTCGAATCAGCTCTCTCAAACCAAAAAAAAAACCAAGAAAAAAACCAAGAAAAAGATGTTGGAGAAGATTATAAGGGATCAGACATGAAAAAACGTAGAAACAAAAAGAAATACAAGAATAACCTAGAAGCAGAGCTTGAGTTGTTCCTAAAAAGGTATTTGCATTTTCAATTGAGATGGGATGATTCTTTAAATCAAAGAATCCTCAATAACATCAAAGTATATTGTCTCCTGCTTAGAATAAAAAATCCAAGAGAAATTGCTATATCCGCTATTCAAAGGGAAGAAATGAATCTGGATATTATGATGTTCCAGAAGGATTTACATCTTACAGAATTGATGAAAAGGGGAATATTGGTTATCGAACCAGTTCGTCTGTCTGTAAAAAATGATGGAAAATTTATTATATATAAAACCATAGGTATTTCATTGGTTCATAAGAGTAAGCACCGAATTAATCAAAGATACCTAGAAAAAAGCTATGGCTATGTTGATAAAAATAAGAATACTTTTTATGAATCCATTGCAATACATCAAAAAATGACTGGAAACAGAGACAAAAATCATTATGATTTGCTTGTTCTTGAAAATATTTTATCCCCGAGGCATCGTAGAGAATTGAGAATTCTAATTTTTGTCAATTCTAGGAATAGAAACAATATCCATAGAAATACAGTATTTTGCAATGGATGCAATGGAAATAAGGTAACAAATTTCGATCAAGTTTTGTTGAATAAAAGAAAAAATCTTGATAGAGATAAAAAGAAACTAATTAAATTAAAGTTCTTTCTTTGGCCCAATTATCGATTAGAAGATTTAGCTTGTATGAATCGCTATTGGTTTGATACCAATAATGGGAGTCGTTTCAGTATGACAAGGATTCATATGTATCCGCGATTGAAAAGTAATTAATGGTACATTTTTACTATATTTCCGTACCATATCGAGTATATGAAGACAAAGAAATAAACATACCCATTATCTTACATTTCATTATGATACATGATACTAATTTAATTTAATGAGGCGTTGTATTATATTAATTCGATCTAAAATGAATCAACAAAATCTTCTTATTTTTTTTCGGTTTAAATTATTGTTTATTTTTTTGTGAGTACAGAAATAGACTATACTTTTGTATAGGATATCCTATCCGAATCCAATTTTAAAAATTGGATTGATTATTGAGTACTAAATTAGAGTACTAAATTAAGTAATTTTATTTGACAAAATTAAGAATTCTTAACGAAATTAAGATTATTATGTATATCAAATTCAAATGAGTAGCATTATTATTATTATTACTGATCAAGAAATATATATATCGATAAAAATATCTCAAAAAAAAGAGAGAGGGGCGATTCCTTTTTATGGTCAAAAATTCATTCATCTCAATTATTTCGCAAGAAGAAAAAGAAGAAAACAGGGGATCCGTTGAATTCCAAGTATTGAGTTTCACCAATAAAATAAGAAGACTTACTTCACATTTGGAATTGCACAGAAAAGACTATTTATCTCAAAGAGGTCTACGTAAAATTCTGGGAAAACGGCAACGGCTGCTGTCTTATTTGTCAAAGAAAAATAGAGTACGTTATAAAAACTTAATTAATAGGTTGGGTATTCGGGAATCAAAAATTCGTTAATTTGAAAAGTCATTTTGAATTATTTGATTTATTAGATCTTGAATTTTGATGAACTTTTTTTTTCGTTTTACGCAATTCATGGAAGAATAAATCGAGGAAAAATTTATGAATATACCAGCTACAAGAAAAGATCTCATGATAGTCAATATGGGCCCCCACCACCCGTCAATGCATGGGGTTCTTCGACTCATCGTTACTCTGGACAGTGAAGATGTTATTGACTGTGAACCTATATTGGGTTATTTACACAGAGGAATGGAAAAAATTGCGGAAAACCGAACAATTATACAATATCTGCCTTATGTAACTCGTTGGGATTATTTAGCTACTATGTTCACAGAAGCAATAACTGTAAATGGGCCAGAACAGTTAGGAAATATTCAAGTACCTAAAAGAGCCAGTTATATCAGAGTAATTATGTTGGAATTGAGTCGTATAGCTTCTCATCTTTTATGGCTCGGCCCCTTTATGGCAGATATTGGTGCACAAACTCCTTTCTTCTATATTTTCAGAGAAAGAGAATTCATATATGATCTATTCGAAGCTGCCACTGGTATGAGAATGATGCATAATTATTTTCGTATCGGAGGAGTAGCGGCTGATCTACCTTATGGCTGGATAGATAAATGTTTGGATTTCTGCGATTATTTTTTTACGGGAGTTACTGAATATCAAAAACTTATTACACGAAATCCTATTTTTTTAGAACGCGTTGAGGGCGTAGGAATTATTGGTAGAGACGAAGTAATAAATTGGGGTTTATCAGGACCAATGCTGCGAGCTTCCGGAATACAATGGGATCTTCGTAAAGTTGATCATTATGAGTGTTACGACGAATTGGATTGGGAAGTCCAATGGCAAAAAGAAGGGGATTCATTAGCTCGTTATTTAGTCCGAATTGGTGAAATGACAGAATCCATAAAAATTATTCAACAGGCTCTGGAAGGAATTCCAGGGGGGCCCTATGAGAATTTAGAAATCCGATACTTTGATAGAGATAGGTATCCAGAATGGCATGATTTTGAATATCGATTCATTAGTAAAAAACCTTCTCCTATTTTTGAATTGCCGAAACAAGAACTTTATGTGAGAGTCGAAGCCCCAAAGGGCGAATTGGGAATTTTTCTGCTAGGGGATCAGAGTGGTTTTCCTTGGAGATGTAAAATTCGCCCGCCGGGTTTTATCAATTTGCAAATTCTTCCTCAGTTAGTTAAAAGAATGAAATTGGCTGATATTATGACAATACTAGGTAGCATAGATATCATTATGGGAGAAGTTGATCGTTGAAATGATAATTGATACAACGGAAATACAAGATATCAATTCTTTTTACAGAGTGGAATCTTTAAAAGAGATCTATGGAATTATATGGGTGCTTGTTCCTATTTTGACTCTTGTATTGGGAATCACAATAGGCGTACTAGTAATTGTATGGTTAGAAAGAGAAATATCCGCAGGGCTGCAACAACGTATTGGACCCGAATACGCCGGTCCTTTAGGAGTTCTTCAAGCTCTAGCAGATGGGACAAAACTACTTTTCAAAGAGAATCTTCTTCCATCTCGAGGAGATACTCGTTTATTCAGTATCGGACCATCCATAGCAGTCATATCAATTCTACTAAGTTATTCAGTAATTCCTTTTGACTATCGCCTTGTTTTGGCCGATCTCAATATCGGGGTTTTTTTATGGATTGCGGTTGCAAGTATTGCTCCCATTGGACTTCTTATGTCAGGATATGGTTCAAATAATAAATATTCCTTTTTAGGTGGTCTACGAGCTGCTGCTCAATCGATTAGTTATGAAATACCATTAACCCTATGTGTATTATCAATAGCTCTACGTGCGATTCGTTGAAACATAAACTTTTCCCTATTCCTTTCTTTCTAGTCGTTATAGAAAAAGAGGTGGAATAAATTGCATAGATATCTTCATTTTTTATTCATTATTCGGATTAATGAATTAAATTATATAGTTATATGAGTGAAAGAAAACAGCTATATAATATATATATATATTTGCAGTAAAATTATTGAGTCTCGTCTTCGATGTATAAGAAGAATTAAAGAGTTGCGCATAAATAAACAGAAGAAGAAGAGACCGTTTACCCCAAGATTGGTTGATTAGTCATGTCATCCTAGCTTGAAGCGGGTTCAAAAAATCAACCCTATTCAGTTTTCACTAACATTTGTATGCATTACCATAAAGCGGAGGGTTTAGCAAAAATGAGTGGATGGTTAGAAATGCCAAACTACGCAAAGGATTAGTAATAGCGATTATGTAATTTATCCCAAAGGACATTTACACATAATATAAAAAGAATACTAATTGGGGCTTTAAGTTAGTAGAAATGATCAGGCAGTACTCCCCACGATTCCGATCCAGAGTATACTCCTATCCACCAATTAAAATAAATAACTATCGGAAACGAAATAATCCTTTATTTTGTAAGCTCCCCCTTTTTCTTAGAATCCCCACTTTCTTTTTAAGAAAAGAAAGAAGAAGAGGAATGAAAAAAAAATAGAAAGAATATAATTACAAAAAAAAGATCTCTCTTTTTTTATTCTTTTAT